CAAGTAATAAGAGGTTTTTTATTAGTAATCCAATCAATTTTTAGAAAATATATTCTATTACCTTCATTAATAATAGCTAAAAATATTGTTCGTATATTATTATTTCAATTTCCCGAATGGTCCGAGGATTTAAAGGATTTGAATAAAGAAATCCATGTTAAATGCACCTATAATGGCGTTCAATTATCCGAAAAAGAATTTCCGAAAAACTGGTTAACAGACGGTATTCAGATAAAGATACTATTTCCTTTTCGTCTGAAACCTTGGCACAGATCTAAGTTACGATCCCCTCATAAAGATCCAATTAAAAAGAAAGGGAAAGGACAAAAAAATGATTTTTGTTTTTTAACAGTTTTGGGAATGGAAGCTGAACTGCCTTGTGGTTCTCCCCGAAAACAACTTTCCTTTTTTGAACCCATTTTTAAAGAATTCGAAAAAAATAAATTCAAATTAAAAAAAAAATGTTTTTTAGTTCTAAGAGTTTTAAAAGAAAGAACAAAATTTTTTATAAATGCTACATTTATAAATGTAGCAAAAGCAAAAGAAACAAAAAAATGGGTCCTCAAAAGCATTATATTTCTAAAAAAAATAATAAAAGAATTTTCAAAAAGAAACCAAATTATATTATTTGGATTGAAAAAACTAGGAATATACGAATTGAGTGAAACTAAAAAAGAAAAAGATTCGATAATACATAATAAAATTATTCCCGAATCGTCTATTGAAATTCGATCTATGGATTGGGCAACTTACTCATTGACAGAAAAAAGGATTAAAAATCTAACTAATAGAACAAATACAATCATAAATCAAATAGAAAAAATGAAAAAAGACAAGAAAAGAGAGTTTATAACTCGAGAGATAAATCTTAACCCTAACAAAATAAGTTATGAAGATAAAAGATTAGAATCACCAAAAAATATTTGGCGGATATTAAAAAGAAAAAATATTCGATTACTTCGTAAATCCCATCATTTTTTAAAATTTTTTATTGAAAAGATATCTATGTATATCTTTCTGCGTATCATTAATACCCCTAGAATCAATGCACAGCTTTTTATTGAATTAACAAAAAAAATTATTACTAAATACATTTACAATAATGAAGCAAATCGAGAAAGAATTGATAAAACAAATCAAAGTATAATTAACTTTATTTCAACTATAAAAAGGTCACCTTGTATTAATAAGAATTCACATATTTTTTTGGACTTATCTTACTTGTCACAAGCATATGTATTCTACAAATTATCACAAACCCAAGTCAGTAACTTATATAAGTTAAGATCTGTCTTTAAATATTACAGAACATATTTTTTTATTAAGAATGAAATAAAAGAGTATTTTGTTGGAACGCAAGAAATATTTGATTCCGAATTAAGACAACATAAGAACCTTCGAAATTCTGTAATTAATGAATGGAAAAACTGGCTAAAGGATCATTATCAATATCAATATGATTTATCTCAGATTAGATGGTCACGATTAGTACCGCAAAAATGGCGAAATAGAGTCAATCAATATCAATGCCGTACGGCTAAAAATAAAGATTTAAACAAATGTGATTCATATGAAAAAAACCGATTAATTCATTATGAAAAACAAAATGATTTTGAAATAGATTTATTACTAAATCAAAAAGAAAATTTTAAAAAACAATATAGATATGATCTTTTTTCATATAAATCGATTAATTATGAGGATAAGAAAGACTCATATATTTATGGATTGCCATTACAAGTAAATAATAACCAAGAGATTTCTTATACTTACAATACGCCTAAACACAAACTATTTGATATGCTGGAAGGTATCCTTATCAATAATTATCTAGGAGAAGATGATAGTATAGATAGAAAAAAAGATATGGATCGAAAATATTTTGATTGGAAAATTCTCAATTTTTGTCTTAGAAAGAAGACCGATATTGGGGCCTGGGTCGATATTGATACTGTCACCAACAGAAATAAAAATACTAAGACTAAGACTGGGGTTAATAATTATCAAATAATCGATAAAATTGATAAGAAAAAGAAAGGTCTTTTTTATTTCACGATTCATCAAGATCAAAAAATTAACCCATTCAATCAAAAAAAACCTCTTGTGGATTGGATGGGAATGAATGAAGAAATACTAAGTCGTCCCATATCGAATCTAGAACTTTGGTTATTCCCAGAATTTGTGATACTTTATAATACATATAAGATTAAACCGTGGGTCATACCAATCAAATTACTTCTTTTCAATTTTAATGTAAATAAAAATGTTAAGAAACATAAAAGTATCACTGGAAAGAAAAAAAGCGATATTTTTATATTATCGAATGAAAAAAAGACTTTTGAATTAGAAAATAAAAATCAAGGAGAAAAAGAATTAGCGGACCAAGCAGATCTTGAATCAGCTCTCTCAAACCAAGAAAAAAAAAAAGAAAAAGATGTTGAAGAAGATTATACGGGATCAGACATGAAAAAACGTAGAAACAAAAAGCAATACAGGAATAAAATAGAAGCAGAGCTTGAGCTCTTACTAAAAAGGTATTTGAATTTTCAATTGAGATGGAATGATTATTTAAATCAAAGAATCATCAATAACATCAAAGTATATTGTCTCCTGCTTAGAATGACAAATCCAAGAGAAATTGTTATATCCGCTATTCAAAGGGACGAAATGAATCTGGATATTATGACAGTCCATAAGGATTTACCTCTTACAGAAGTGATGAAAAGGGGAATATTGATTATCGAACCAGTTCGTCTGTCTGTAAAAAATGATGGAAAATTTATTATATATCAAACCATAGGTATTTCATTGGTTCATAAGAGTAAGCATCAAATTAATCAAAGATACCTAGTTGATAAAAATAAGAAGAATTTTTATGAATCCATTGCAATACATCAAAAAATGAATGGAAATAGAGACAAAAATCATTATGATTTGCTTGTTCTTGAAAATATTTTATCCCCGAGGCATCGTAGAGAATTGAGAATTCTAATTTTTTTCAATTCTAGGAATAGAAACAATATCCATAGAAATACAGTATTTTGCAATGGATGCAATGGAAATAAGGTAACAAATTTCGATCAAGTTTTGTTGAATAAAAGAAAAAATCTTGATAGAGGTAAAAATAAACTAATTAAATTAAAGTTCTTTCTTTGGCCCAATTATCGATTAGAAGATTTAGCTTGTATGAATCGCTATTGGTTTGATACCAATAATGGCAGTCGTTTCAGTATGACAAGGATTCATATGTATCCGCGATTGAAAAGTCATTATATTAATTCGATCTAAAATGAATCAACAAAATCTTCTGATTTTTTTTAAGTCTAAATTATTGTTTATTTTTTTTTGTGAGTACAGAAATAGACTATACTTTTGTATAGGATATCCTATCCGAATCCAATTTTAAAAATGGGATTGATTATTGAGTAATAAATTAAGTAATTTTATTTGACAAAATTAAGAATTCTTAACGAAATTAAGATTATTGTGTATATCAAATTCAAATGAGTGGCATTATTATTACTGATCAAGAAATATATATATATATCGATAAAAATATCTCAAAAAAAGAGAGGGGCGATTCCTATTTATGGTAAAAAATTCATTCATCTCAATTATTTCGCAAGAAGAAAAAGAAGAAAACAGGGGATCCGTTGAATTCCAAGTATTGAGTTTCACCAATAAAATAAGACGACTTACTTCACATTTGGAATTGCACAGAAAAGACTATTTATCTCAAAGAGGTCTACGTAAAATTCTGGGAAAACGTCAACGGCTGCTGTCTTATTTGTCAAAGAAAAATAGAGTACGTTATAAAAACTTAATTAATAGGTTGGGTATTCGGGAATCAAGAATTCGTTAATTTTTAATTTTTCGTTAATTTGAAGAGTCATTTTTAATTATTTGATTTATTAGATCTTGAATTTTGATGAATTTTTTTTTCGTTTTACGCAATTCACGGAAGAATGAATCGAGGAAAAACTTATGAATATACCAGCTACAAGAAAAGATCTCATGATAGTCAATATGGGCCCCCACCACCCGTCAATGCATGGTGTTCTTCGACTCATCGTTACTCTGGACAGTGAAGATGTTATTGACTGTGAACCAATATTGGGTTATTTACACAGAGGAATGGAAAAAATTGCGGAAAACCGAACAATTGTACAATATCTGCCTTATGTAACTCGTTGGGATTATTTAGCTACTATGTTCACAGAAGCAATAACTGTAAATGGGCCAGAACAGTTAGGAAATATTCAAGTACCTAAAAGAGCCAGTTATATCAGAGTAATTATGTTGGAATTGAGTCGTATAGCTTCTCATCTGTTATGGCTCGGACCCTTTATGGCAGATATTGGTGCACAAACTCCTTTCTTCTATATTTTCAGAGAAAGAGAATTCATATATGATCTATTCGAAGCTGCCACTGGTATGAGAATGATGCATAATTATTTTCGTATCGGAGGGGTAGCGGCTGATCTACCTTATGGCTGGATAGATAAATGTTTGGATTTCTGCCATTATTTTTTTACAGGAGTTACTGAATATCAAAAACTTATTACACGAAATCCTATTTTTTTAGAACGCGTTGAGGGCGTAGGAATTATTGGTAGAGACGAAGTAATAAATTGGGGTTTATCAGGACCAATGCTGCGAGCTTCCGGAATACAATGGGATCTTCGTAAAGTTGATCATTATGAGTGTTACGACGAATTGGATTGGGAAGTCCAATGGCAAAAAGAAGGGGATTCATTAGCTCGTTATTTAGTCCGAATTGGTGAAATGACAGAATCCATAAAAATTATTCAACAGGCTCTAGAAGGAATTCCTGGGGGTCCCTATGAGAATTTAGAAATCCGATACTTTGATAGAGAAAGGTATCCAGAATGGCATGATTTTGAATATCGATTCATTAGTAAAAAACCTTCTCCTATTTTTGAATTGCCGAAACAAGAACTTTATGTGAGAGTCGAAGCCCCAAAGGGCGAATTGGGAAT